TAATTTTGAAATTAAATAGTTTTTATTTTATTATGAGTCTACTGCATATATCTATATATAATATATATATATTATTATATAGATATAATATAGATATAATAGACATATTTATACATATCTATACATATCTATATTTACGCATAAGAGCTCATTATCAACTAAGATATTTTCTTCAATCATGTGTCATGCGATGAGGGGATTCATACCCCGAGCCAAATTACATTAAAAAAATGTCTAGCGTTTTTGAATTTTTTGGGTTAGTATGAGATAGTGATAGGCATATCTCATCTTTTATATAATCTGTCGGATCAAGCACTACTCTAACTGAGGGAATCCTATACTATAATTTTGTTTCATTAATCTATTATATAATATTATGCTATGCTATGAATAGCATGGAAGGGTAATGCATTTATCAACCATCAAATCAAATTTTTATTCCATTTTTTATTCTATTATCTATTAATATTAAATTATAGTTAAATCACAACTATAAACTATATCAATAATAATATAAGAATATGATAATAATATGCATTGCATAATAATATATATGCATGTGCATAATAATATATATGTATGTATATTTATAATTTATATAAAATAATATATATGTATGTATATTTATAACAATTATATGCTATAAACAATTATATGCTATACATTATATTTGTATTATAAAAGATATTATTATCTATTTATTAATATATTATATATAGATATATTTATGTAGATTAAGAATTTAAATTCTAAAGTAGAAAACTATTTTGATCTAGATTATATAATCTATATATAATTCTATTTTGTTATATTGTATATTGACAATTCCAAAAAACTGATCATACTATCAGCATAGTATGCTGATGGTCGGGCGGATATGCCCCCATCGTCTAGCGGTTCAGGACATCTCTCTTTCAAGGAGGCAGCGGGGATTCGACTTCCCCTGGGGGTAGGGTACTACGAAAGGAAGTTGATGATGGATTATCACTAAACCTAGAATTAATTCTTCCTGGGTCGATGCCCGAGCGGTTAATGGGGGCGGACTGTAAATTCGTTGGCAATATGTCTACGCTGGTTCAAATCCAGCTCGGCCCAATAATTCGCCGCTCCATTGAATATGATCTAACCGATTTAATTTGTCTTCCAGAAATAGAAATGCCTTATCCGTAGAAATAAAGATCAACCTTTTTTTTGATCTATCCATACTTTATTTTTCTCATTAAGAATTTCATTATTATTTTTTTTTTTTGCAATAAAAAACCACAGGTTACTAGTAATTAACCTAAAGTTTATATCCATGTGGATATGATATCAGTATATCATTTTTGTCTCTGTTACAACACGACGAATAGAATATTCTTATGAAACCATAAAGAATATGTATGCCATAACCTCGCTGGGATTGTAGTTCAATTGGTCAGAGCACCGCCCTGTCAAGGCGGAAGCTGCGGGTTCGAGCCCCGTCAGTCCCGAACTAGGATCCGATGAATTTATCAATTCATCTCCCACTTTTTACAGAAAAGTGGGACAGGAAGCAAGATCTAATCTTTTGTTTTTCGTTTCACATTGATATTTTGATATTTATAATCAGACAAATGAAATGCGGAAATTTCTATTTTTTACACTTTTTACACTACAGATAGTAATACTTAAGTAAGTATAAGGAAGAAGGTAGGTTATAGAAAAAAAAGAATGGAAAAGGACGAAAGGATTCTATATTGGAATTGGATTAAAAATTCCATTTTTTAATTTAGTATGGATAAAAGGTCTTCCTATGTTATATTATTAAATTCTCGACAATTAATTGATTTGATAGATTAGATATATTGTTATTCATAATATTTTTATCCGTTTGGCATCATCAGGATACAATTAACCTATTGAATTTACAGAAGTCAAATTTATCATCTCTATGGGATTAGATCCCGAGTTATTGCGAAACAAAAAAATAAGATTATGGAAGTCAATATTCTCGCATTTATTGCTACTGCACTGTTTATTCTAGTTCCTACTGCTTTTTTACTTATCATCTATGTAAAAACAGCCAGTCAAAATAATTGACTTTAATCAAACTCGAATTATTAGTTCTTGTCAATAATTAATGATGAGATAGTGTGTAGAAATATAATATAAATATCTATAGTTCTTTCTACACACTATCCAATATTATATACAGATTTACATTTACAGTATAATATAGGCTTTCTTTACTTTATATAATATAAATATATATCAATTTACAATTATGGTAGTGCTTCTAGAGTCCACTCCTCCCCCATACTACGAGCGAAAGGGAAAATGTAAAGACTACCATTAAAGCAGCCCAAGCGAGACTTACTATATCCATGTAAATTATGTCTCCTATCTCTATCAAGGAATTATTCCACTATGATTATTGATCAATAATCATAGTGGAATCAACGTCAAAGAGTCAAAATGGGATTCTGATTTAAAGCGATTGATGAACCAAATCCAATGAAGCTAATCGTAACAAATTCTCTATTATTGTAATTGTATAGGATTTTCGGTAGAAGCGAGCAATAAGTACGATACATACACCCTTTTCCTTTCTTTGACAATTTTGAAGATATCAATATAAAAGGAGTTCTTCTAATGTAAAAGATGTAGAAATAATAAGACCTATTGTTTTTTTTTTGTTACCTTTTGTATAAGCAAAAGAGATAAATTATATATATAGATATAAAAGATATAAAAAATTAGATATAAAAGATATAAAAAATCTCTATACTATAAAGACAGATAACTATCTTAATAAAACCTCCATTTCCTAATTTATTTGATTCAATGAATGAATTAAAGAATTAAATAAATGAACCGAACCCATTATTAAATTAATAATTAATAAGTGCAGCAACCTTCACTTCATCCTATTGGATTGGTACGGTGGGTCCACCATTTTGTCAATCAGGCGACACCCAGATTTGAACTGGGGATAAAGGATTTGCAGTCCCCCGCCTTACCACTTGGCCATGTCGCCAAATCCGATCCAAAATAAAATATGGATCAAAATATTATTTATACTCTATTACTAAATTAATAATTATCTACTTTTTTTATCTGGAATCCCATTGTACTTAATCCCTTTCCAATTCCAAATATGAATCCCTATTTTTATTTTCTTTGAAAGAAAAAAAGGAGTTTGCAGTAACCATTTACCTAATTTACTTTGAATTATTGAACTAAATTTGTATCTCAAAGTGTGTTTTTCCTTAATAGCATAAGAAAAGCAAATAGATTTATGACTAATTAGTATAAATTATTTTCAATCTCAATTTTGAATTATAACACCATATATGTGTATATGTAAACCCTAAAACAGAAATTGTTACACAGAACAGAGGATCTCTCTTATTTTATGCCCATATTCCTATAGAGAATCAGTGTGTTTGAATTTTTAATTCTCATATATATATATAGAATGGGAAAGGAAAGTGGATTGAACCCTGAATCCATATAGTGATTTTTTTTTATATTCCATCTGATCATATTATCATAATAATAGGGATAAATTGGATCCATTTTAATATTCTATACAAAGACTCCATAAGTGTAATGTAAGTATTAAGTATAAGTAGCAGAATCTTTTTTTCAGGAATGTTTTATTAATTCATTCCATTTATACCTGTCGCAAATTTGAACTTGCGTCGAAAATACTCTTCATTCTTACGTCTCGTTTCCGTTCATACATATGAAATAGAGATATGGAGTTGGTTAAAATTTCATGTGATTCAGTAAACAGAATATGCATTCCATTATTGGCTCACTCTTCATTGAACTAACCTAATCATACGAGTCGATCTAACAATGATGGAATTTTTTCGATAAAGAGGAAACTTAAGATTAAGATGCTTCGGAAGAAAAATGAGGGAATGTCCACAATACCTGGATTTAATCAGATACAATTTGAGGGATTTTGTAGGTTCATTAATCAGGGCTTGACGGAAGAATTTCATAAGTTTCCAAAAATTGAAGATACAGATCAAGAAATTGAATTTCAATTATTTGTGGAAAGATATCAATTGGTAGAACCCTTGATAAAAGAAAGAGAGTCTGTATATGAATCACTCACATATTCTTCTGAATTATATGTACCCGCGGGATTAATTTGGAAAAGTGGTAGAAATATACAAGAACAGACTGTTTTTATTGGAAACATTCCCCTAATGAATTCCCTGGGCACCTCTATAGTAAATGGAATATACAGAATTGTAATCAATCAAATATTGCAAAGTCCCGGTATTTACTATCGTTCCGAATTGGACCATAACGGAATTTCTGTCTATACCAGTACTATAATATCAGATTGGGGAGGGAGATTAGAATTAGAAATTGATAGAAAAGCAAGAATCTGGGCTCGCGTGAGTAGGAAACAAAAAATATCTATTCTAGTTCTATCATCGGCTATGGGTTCAAATCTAAAAGAAATTCTAGATAATGTTTGTTATCCCGAAATTTTCTTGTCTTTCTTGAATGATAAGGAAAAAAAAAAGATTGGGTCAAAAGAAAATGCAATTTTGGAGTTTTATCAACAATTCGCTTGTATAGGCGGGGATCCGGTATTTTCTGAGTCCTTATGTAAGGAATTACAAAAGAAATTTTTTCAACAAAGATGTGAATTGGGAAGGATTGGTCGACGAAATATGAACTGGAGATTAAATCTTGATATACCTCAGAACAATACATTTTTGTTACCACGAGATATATTGGCTGCTGCGGATCATTTGATCGGAATGAAATTTGGAATGGGTATACTTGACGATATGAATCACTTGAAAAATAAGCGTGTTCGTTCTGTAGCAGATCTGTTACAGGATCAATTCGGATTGGCTCTTGTTCGTTTAGAAAATGCGGTTCGAGGAACTATATGTGGAGCAATCCGGCATAAATTGATACCGACTCCTCAAAATTTGGTAACTTCGACTTCATTAACAACCACTTATGAATCTTTTTTTGGCTTACATCCCTTATCTCAAGTTTTG